AGGCCGCTCCCGTATAAGGAGCGAGGTATTGTAATGTAGCGGGTGAATCCGCCATTTCAGCTACTACAATAGTGTATTCCATGGCCCCCTCCTCATGGAAAGTGGTTACTACTTGAGCCACGGAGGATGCTCTTTGACCAATAGCTACATAAACACATATTACATTTTGCCCTTTTTGATTGAGAATGGTATCTGTGGCTACTGCTGTTTTGCCAGTCTGTCTGTCCCCAATAATTAACTCTCGCTGACCGCGCCCTATGGGGATCATCGAATCGATAGCAATAAGCCCTGTTTGAAGGGGTTCATATACCGAACGCCTGGAAATTATACCCGGAGCAGGAGATTCAATTAAGCGAGATTCCGAAGCAACAATTTCGCCTCTCCCATCAATAGGTTTAGCGAGAGCATTTATAACACGACCCAAGTAAGCTTCGCTCACAGGTATCTGAGCAATTCTTCCTGTTGCTTTTACAAAACTTCCCTCTTGTATCATCAATCCATCGCCCATTAATACAATCCCAACATTTTTGGATTCCAAATTCAGAGCAATACCTCTAGTCCCTTCTGCAAATTCGACTAATTCACCTGACATTATTTCACCAAGACCTATAATACGAGCAATCCCATCCCCCACTTGAACTACGCGACCGATATTTTCAATCCCTACTTTCCTATTATATTGCTCAATACGTTCGCGGAGAATTTTATTAATTTCGTCGACTCGAAGGGTTGCCATTAGTGTTTCTTGAATCTTTTTTTCGGAAGCAAGGGGAAAAATAATGCCTAAATTCTAAACGAAAGTAGGAGTTCAAGGCCTAATAAAGAAAATTATCTCTTCCATTCTATGGCCCCGAGAATGCCAATATTAGCACGAATCGTACGGAAATGTAACTCGGTATTCAAACAACTATTCAAAGTTCCTAGAGCTCCTTGTAGGGCTTGTTGGAAAACCCGTTGTCGGACCTGATTCATCGCCCTTTGTTTTTCAAAATAAAGGGTTTCATTTTTAGACTTTTCTAATTGTTCCAAACTACTAGAAGTTGCATTAATCAAATTTTCTTTCTCTCGTTCTATCTCAGAGTATCCATTCATTCGATACTCATCTGCTTCTAGTTCGACTTTCTGTAATCGAATCCTAGCTTTTTCGAGTTGTTCAAGGATCCCTCTACGCAATTCTTGCGAATTTTGAATAGTACTTAAGATCCTCTGTTTTCGATTATCTAATAAATCTTTTAATGAAAGTAGATTATCTTGCTATTTAAGTTTACAACTTTTATGATCTCTTCCCGAACCAAACATGAATCTTTCGATTCATTTGGCTCTCACGCTCCTTTTTTTCTTTTTTGCTATGTATTATGGCTATTTCCATATCTTTTTTTTATGTAATGAGCCTATCCTCTATCCTTTCTGTTTGTATTTCAATATACTGAAACTTATATAAGACTAGATAAATATTAAGAGGACTCTTCCGACTAGATAAAAATCTATCATGGTCAGCAAAGTTGTTTGTTTATTTGTGTTTGCTCTGTTAGTTAATAATTTCATTAAGAAAAACTAACTAAATAAATGGAAAATGAAAATTGATAGAATTCCTTTTATTTTTTCTTCAAATCCAAAAATTTCTCTTTTTTTTATACATAGGTCGTCGATTCGGCATTGGAAAAAGGGCAGGACCCCTTCTAGTAAATAGTTCAAACCCTTTTTATCAATATGAGTGTTCTATATTAGATAAATTCTACACTAGCAATTTCCCGTTTAAAGCATTTTGATACTAATATAGTTGTAGAAAGAGTACCCCTTTTTGCCTGGACTTCAAGCAGTTTAGCTTTAACCTTTTTAATGGTATCACATTATTGGTCTATAGAGAATCAAAGTAAATTTCCCAATGAGTCGCGAAATGCTATGGTTCTTCCATATGATTTCTGAAGTTATTCAGAAGTAATTCGTCGAGATCGTGCACCTTTTCTTATTTATCCCCAAAATACTAAAAAATATTCTAAAGTGCAGCCGGATAGATCCAATCTATTCTTGAAATAGACAACTCGCACACACTCCCTTTCCAAAAAAAATCAATACACCAACCACTACAGTTAGATTTATTAGATTTGTTGCTAAAATATCGGTATTAAACCCGAAACTCCCGGCGAATGGCCAGTGAGCTAAAAAAACGAAAGAATGGGTTACATTTTTCATATGCTCTCCTCTTATAGATAGGACGAACAAAGAAGAAAGTTTTTTTTTGATCACTTACTTCGCTCGCCCTTTTTTGATCGGTTTTTTTAATGCAATTTTTTTAATGCAAATAGATTCAATCTAATAATTTCTTTTAGATTAAGTCTTAGGTCTCGTTTGACCTGTGAAAGATCACCTTTGTTGAAATGTATCCCAAAATTTCTAAAATAAAACGAAAATTTCCGCTGTCTTAAACTAAGGACTGTAGGGAAGAGGGCGAGCATATCCTCTAACTTGATTATGCTCAAATTAGCCCTTCCTGGGGTTCCTGGGGTATTGCCCAATAAATAAAAAATTCCGGGAATAAAATACTATAAAAAATAGTAGTTAAAGTATTGATATACTTGGAATTACAGAAGCAAATACCTATTTACTAAAAAAAGAATAAAGTATCTAATCTAAAGGACTGATTTTCTTTTTTAGGATTAAACAAAAGGGTTCGCAAATAAAAGCGCTAGTGCCACAACCAGTCCATAAATTGTTAAAGCTTCCATAAAAGCTAGACTAAGCAATAAAGTACCTCGTATTTTCCCTTCTGCTTCTGGCTGTCTCGCAATACCTTCTACAGCTTGTCCTGCAGCAGTACCTTGACCAACTCCAGGCCCAATAGAAGCAAGCCCTACGGCCAATCCAGCAGCAATAACGGAAGCAGCAGCAATTAGTGGATTCATGGTGAGTTCCTCATGTCAAAAAAAAAAGAAATGGTTAAGGATACAATTAACCAAGAAATTATTACTTCTAACTTCTATTGGGTATAAGTAACTAAAAAGTACAAATTGAAATGATAATCTGAATCGTCCGAACTACTTCGAGATCTCATTTTTAGTTTCTAATCATTAGAGGTTTGTGTAAATCCATATGATTTTCATTATTCTATTTCTCTTTCTTTCCAACCACTCTTTCATTCCATCCTTTTTTTATTCTTCAATATCCTTGAGTTCCCTTTTATTCCCCTTCATCTAATCCATAAGACGAAATAAATAGAGGAAGAACTCCTATTGAAATCGAACTAATCGAATAGGAATCAAGATATACAATTGATAACAATATGCTGCATAGAACTGGATATGGAATCCAATTCCATTACAATTCCATATAGAAGGGAATTCAAAATATCGGATTAGATAATGAATTTCACTTAGGAATAAAAAAATCCCATATACATTTGTTTATTCTATTTTGTTTGCGTATTTTCTCATTTTCTAGTGAATCCTATTATAAAAGCATTCCTTAGAAAGCCACACAAAAGATGACTGTCTTATAGGCATTAAGGATATAGATCTAACCTGACTCCGCCCCCCCTTCGAATGCATATATATTTTAACAATTACATAATATTGTTTATTCTCTCTCCTACAACTCTATATTGTTTATTCTCTCTCCTACAACTCTGGGTTGTATATTCATACTCATTTCGAACTTTTCGTTTTCCAAGCAAGAGGATTATCTGGAACCATGCATGAATTGGGCTAAGCTAAAAAACTGTTTCGAAAACTAGTCAATTCAATGATGACCTTCCATGGATTCCCCTATATAGGCTGCGGCTAACGTTGCAAAAATAAGAGCTTGAATACCGCTTGTAAATAATCCAAGAAACATGACCGGTATAGGGACTACTAAGGGAACTAAAGAAACAAGAACAACAACGACTAATTCATCCGCCAATATATTTCCGAAAAGTCGAAAACTCAGCGATAAAGGTTTTGTGAAATCTTCTAGGATGTTAATTGGTAAAAGGATTGGGGTTGGTTTAATATATTTCTCGAAATAACTCAATCCTTTTTTGCTAAGACCCGCATAAAAATATGCCGCTGATGTGAGTAAAGCTAAAGCAACAGTAGTATTTATATCATTCGTGGGCGCTGCTAATTCCCCATGGGGTAACTCTATAATTTTCCAAGGTAAAAGAGCACCCGACCAATTCGAAACAAAAATAAAAAGGAACATAGTCCCAATAAAGGGAACCCAGGGACTATATTCTTCTCCAATCTGAGTTTTGCTCAAGTCTCGAATAAACTCAAGGACATATTCGAAGAAATTCTGACCGTCGGTTGGGATGGTTTGTGGATTCCGAACAGCTATGATAACTGAACCTAGCAAGATAGTAATTACGACCCAAGAAGTGATGAGTACTTGGGCATGAATTTGGAAACCTCCTATTTGCCAATAGAAGTGTTGGCCTACTTCTACCCCCGATATATCGTATAACCCCTTGAGTGTTTTAATGGAACATGGTGTAATATTCATATTGTCCTCTGATAAAAATTGAACTTCAAAAAAGGAATTCTTTTGATTCAACCATCTCTTTCTCAACTCAGCAACTTGAAGTATTAATCTTATATTTAGGATATCAAGAAATCACATCAGATCATAATATATATCAATACCCTCTAATATATATCAATATTCCCCTTCTTTTATCTATGGAAAACAAAAAAGAATAGTAACTGATCTACGCAGTTGTTAAAGAATAAATTATTCTTCTTAATCTTAATCAACGATTTCTTATATAGAGAGAACGGCCCTCACAAATTGCAAATACTAATTTGTTAAGAATCAATCGAATTGAAGTCATAGTGTCATCGTTGGCAGGAATCGATATACTCGCGAGATCTGGGTCACAATTTGTATCGACTAAAGAAATAGTAGGAATCCCCAAAATGGCACATTCCCGAAGAGCTATATACTCTTTTTGCTGATCAAGGACGATCACAATGTCAGGCAACTTCGTCATATATTTGATCCCGTCGAGATATCTTTGCAAGGTAGATAATTTTCTCTTTAAGATTGCCACATCTCTTTTGGGGAGATGGTGGAATTTTCCCATCTTTTCTTCTGCTCTTAAGTCTCTAAATTGAGAAAGTCTAGTTTTGGTAATCGACCAATTCGTTAGCATACCACTGAACCACTTTTTATTAACATAATGACAACGAGACCTTATTGCAGCTGATGCTACTAAATCTGCTGCTCTTTTTTTGGTACCAACAATTAAGAAGCTTTTTCCCTGACTTGCTGCATCAAAAACTAAATCACAAGCTTCTGATAAAAAACGAGCCGTTCTAGCGAGATTTGTAATATGAGTACCTTTACGCTTTGCTGAGATGTAAGGTGCCATTTTAGGATTCCATTTCTTAATACCATGACCAAAATGAACTCCCGCGTCTATCATCTCTTTCAAATTGATGTTCCAATATCTTCTTGTCATTTTTTCCACGCTTCCTTTTTTTTTTCTTTTTTTCGTCTTACCATTACAGAATTGATTTCTTTTTGAAGATTAAGAAAGAGCCGAAATAGCTTGAAATAAATAAAAATTGTTCCGATGGAACCTTCTACTCAAAATTGGCCATTGATACATGGTATAAACATAGCCTTAATGAATTAACTTATTTCTCTTACTTATTAAAATAAAAAATAGAAAATCAGACCTGTTAGCATTCTAAGGTCAAAAGTCTATTTTAAATTAAAGTAAAAAAAATCTGCTTTATGTATCCTTAAATCGTCTAAATAGGGGTAAATGGGGGTTCTGATGTCTCATAGAAATTGTTTGTTACGTCAGAATCAGAAGAAACTAATTCTGTATGGAGAAACAAAATATCTCTCATTTCCAACGCGAATAGATTTTTTTTTGGAATTTCGAAATAAAGGTTCTTGTCTTGTGGGGAACGATGCACAAATTTTTGGAATCCAGTACCAACAGGTATAATCCCCCCCAGAACCACGTTTTCTTTCAGGCCTTTCAACCAATCAATACGACCTCGTAGGGCAGCTTTTGCTAAAACTCGAGTAGTTTCTTGAAAACTTGCTTCAGATATGAAACTTTGGGTATTCAGGGAAGCCCTTGTTATTCCCAATAAGATTGCCCGATAATAGATCGATTCATCCAAAGCCCGCCCTGCTCGTTCCGCTCGCAATAGTCCTATTAATTCCCCAGGTGAAAAAACATTAGACATTCCATCTTCAGAAACCCTTACTTTTGATGTTACTTGGCGTATAATAATCTCTATATGTCTATTATGGATCTGTACCCCTTGGGATCGATAAACCTTTTGGATCTTATTAACCAAAGAGATACGACTTTGGGCTATGGTTAGCTCAGCTCCAATCAAGAATCCCCAAGGAGCCCCAAGAATTCTTGGTATACACTCATTCCAATCCTCAATTCTCCTTTCGAGATTCGGCGATAGTGAATCAATTGAACGCGCTTCGAAGATTTGTTCTACTTTTGGAAGACCTTGCGTTATATCACTAGATCTTGATTTTTCATATATAAACGTAACTAACCTATCTCCTTTGTAAAGGATTTTTCTATAATGACCATGAACAGTTGCTCCTATAGTGGCCAAATAAGGCTTAGCTGCTCTTATAACAAAGGAGTCCATATTAACAATGAAAATTTGACCAGATTTTTTTATATATGATTTAAATAGACATACATTTTCGCAAATAAATTGTCCAAGGTGAATTATTGCCAATGTCTGCTCCCACGAGTCATGATGGAGAAAGTGCCAATTCAAATGGAATGGATCCAACATGATGTTACTGTCAAAATTCGAAATCCTTTTCTTTTCGTCTATTAAAGAGTATTTGAGTTCTTGAAGTACTTGGAGGGTTTGTTTCAAATTGTCAAGGAACAAGTATTTTTTTAACAAGATCTTATTATGCGTTAATAAATAGTAAGATGAAAAAAAATTCGATATACTAGGTACAATAGCGCCTAAGAGCCCCAAAATATTTCGAATAGGAATTCTAGGATTCGATTCTTTTACCGCATTGGGATATTTTGAATTCTTGAATAAACCAATTCGAGAACAGTTGGATGCCGACAAAATCATCAAAGATGGGTATTCTTTATTTCGATTCAACAAGGTGCCAATAGCTTCTTGATGTTGGCTAAGTGATTGAATCTTCCCCTTGGAATAAAAGAAATTGGTATTGTTGTGATCTAACCTATTATTGGCAATTGGTCCTGCACTTGTCCTATCATACCTTCTTCGTGTATACGAAATAGTAGACTTGACTAACTCAATTCTTAGGAAATCGCGAATCAGAGCATTTGTTCTTACCTCAACAAGGGAAGCAAGGGCCCCCTCTTTTTCTTCTTGTTCCCAATTCACTACTAAGCAAGTTCGAACGAATTGGCTATTCGTGTGATAAATTCTTTGAGTTAACTTGCTATTTTCGTGAGAAATAAAATTGACAAGTCGAAGTTGTAGATTATCTTCTTCTTGCAGAAGATCTTGCGGGAAAAGTGTTGCTAAATTTTTCCCTTCGTCCATTTCATATGCGAATGCAGGTCGAACCGAAACAAAATACTTTTCCTTGTTTTTGAGAATTTTTTTCCGTTGAAGATAAACCCAATTTTTCCTTTTTTTTGATTCCTTAGAATCTTTTTTTTCTCTTTCTGGTGGTATCAAACTGCCACTTACTATCTTATCCACCTCTTCAGGAAAATGAATATCCCCAGAAAAGATTTTGAGTTCCGTATGGCTTTTTTTTCTTTTCACTCGGACCAATCCACCTAGTCGACTTCTTGTATTTTTTGTGAGTTGTGTATCCACCCCAATAATACTATTATCAAGTACCTTTAGGGATGAGGATCTCGGCAAGATATGCAGTTCTTGAAGAATGAAAAAAAACCGATCTACTTCTTTTTGGTATTTTAGACTAAATTCTTTTGTTCCTCGATGCTCAATAAAACCCTCTTTTTTTAAGATAGAATCCTCCTCTGGTCTCCCATATTCGTCTTCTGAGTCTTCCTCTGAGTCTTCTTCTAAAGTCCCATATTCGTTCTCTGAGCCATCCTCAGGGCTCCCATATTCTTCTTCTGGGTCTTCCTCTAGAGTTCCATATTCGTTTTTTCGGGTCTTATATTCGTTCTCTGGGCTCCGGTATTCCTCCTGTGAGTCTTTCTCTAGAGTCCTATATTCGTCTTCTAGGGTTTTATATTCGTCCTCTAGCATCCCATATTCATCTTCCAAGGTTTCATATTCGTCCTCTAGGGTTTCATATTCGTCCTCTCGGACCCCATATTCCTTCTCTGGGCTTTCATATTCGTCCTCTGAGTCTTCCTCTCGAGTCCTATATTCTTCCTCTCGGGTCCGATATTCTTCCTCTAAGGTCCTATATCTAAATTTAACAATTCCTGAACCCTTTTTATCTTTTATGTATCGTGGATCGTCAAAATAAGCAAAAATAGTATTTCTACGTAAAACACCCATAAAGGGGATTTCAATCGAAATCCCCAAACAGGGTATTAGCTCTTTCTCTTGTTCTTGATGATATTGTAATGGAATTACAAACTCATTTTTTCGCTTTTTGGCCAACAAATTCGAATTATCTTGAAGAATAGAAGGATAGACTAAATTCCAATGACCGTTGGACACGACTCGATCCCGCGTTAAATAATAAAGAATTTCCCCATCTTTTTTACCATAAGTATCCAACAATCTATGGCTTACTGGATCGTTAGCCATTGAGAGTTCAAAGACATATCTTCCGTCAACAGAAAAATAATAAGTATTCATTTGATCTTGATCCTTGTGGAGCGAAAAAGATGCTAGACTGGATCTGCACATACTTACTGACAATATCCATAAATGGCTTGTTTTTGGTAATCCACGAAGATTCCCATATTGATATTCGGGCGCATGATAAACATCAGTACTCCAGTGCATTTCCCCGTCTGATTCGGAATAAATATTCTTTTGTACCCTTTCTTTAAAATGCAAAGTGGACGTTCCAGCACGAATCTCTGCAATTACTTGTTCGGATTCCACATATTGATCATTTTGCACTAGAATCAAGCTTTTTAACGGAATATTCACACTATGTAGAATATCCTGACTCTGAATAGTTACATGCAAGTCTATATAGGATAGAAAAGCAGGCTGCCCATGACGGGTACGTGTGGGGTGAACCAAATCCTCATTGAATTGTATTTTTCCATTCGAGGGGGATCTTACAAGGTCAGCAGTACCCCCTGTGAATACTCCACCAGTATGAAAAGTTCTTAATGTTAGTTGAGTCCCCGGCTCCCCAATTGATTGACCCGCAATAATACCTACAGCTTCCCCCAATTCGACCAGATCGCCATGAGTGGGACTTCGCCCATAACATAATTGACAGATCCAAGATGTGCTCCGGCAAGTAAAGGGGGTTCTAATATATATTGTTTGTGCTCGAAACGGTTGTGCTCGAAAGGCAGTTATGAATCGATTGACTAATCCAATTCCAATATCTTGATTTCGAGCAGCAATGCATCGTGAATCAATATATATATCCTCTGCTAATACACGACCAATTAGTGTTTGGACAAAAAGTTTTTCCGTCATCCCATTTTGAGGACTCACAGAAATACCTCGGATAGTACCACAATCTCTTCTACGCACAATAATGTGTTGAACTACTTCAACAAGTCTACGTGTAAGATATCCAGCATCCGCTGTTCGTACAGCAGTATCTACAACCCCTTTGCGGGCTCCGTAGCAAGAAATTATATATTCTGTCAAAGAAAGTCCCTCGCGTAAATTGCTTTGAATAGGTAAATCAATCATTTGTCCTTGAGGATCCGCCATTAACCCTCTCATACCTACTAATTGATGTACCTGAGATGCATTTCCTCTGGCTCCTGAAAAAGACATTAGATAGACTGGATTAGAAGGATCCGTTATCCGGAAATTCGAATTCATTTCTTGTTTCAAATATTCACTTGTAGCATACCATATCTCAACGGATTGGCGTAATTTTTCTACCGCGTGTACAGCCCCATAATAATAGTGTTTCTCCAAAAGAAAACTCTGTTGTTCCGCGTCTTGGACTAACCATCCTTTAGAGGGTATTGTTAAAAGATCTTCGATTCCTAAAGAAATCGATGTAGTAGTGGCTTGATGGAAGCCCAGAGTCTTTATTTGATCCAGTATATGGGATGTATATCCCATTCCGAAATGATCTATTAATCTGCTAATAAGTCGTTTCATAGCAGTTCCGTCTATCTCTTTATTATGAAAGACTAGGTTGGCCCGTTCCGCCATACATGAGTACCCCCTTTTTTGGCTGAGTAGGATTCGACAATTGCTGAGTAGGATTCGACAATGGGCCTGAGTCAGTGATTCGAAAACTTAATTTACTCCCTTTTCTCAATCTGGATTTGCGCGGTAAAAAAGACGGTACTAGTGAAATCGGAATGCCCCCCGAAAGGGGCGTCGACAAATCTAACTTCCTTGTTTAGATAGTGTATGAATAGGCCCGACTAAATCCTTGTATGGCTTCCTCTATTTCTCTATAAAAAGAAATATGACCAAGAGTAGTTCGAATGTATATAGAACGGATTTCTTTTTTTCTATTTCCCACTATTAGATAGTGGGCATAAATCTCATGATAAGTCCCAAAAGATTCATATTGAACTTCAATCGGAACTTCTCTTGAACCAATAACGCGTTGATCTAGTTTCCATCGGAGCCACAAGGGATTGTTTAAACCGATTCGTTTCTGTCTATAAGCTCCCAGTGCATCATAGGAACTAGAAAAAAAAGGTTCTTTATCTTTCGTATACTTATAAGAATTATTATTGTAATTTACTTTTTTATTTGGATAGTTTCCGCAACTATTATATCTATTTGCGCAAATACCTCGACGGTGTCCAATCGTTAATAAATAAAGTCCGATAAGCATGTCTTGGGTTGGCACGCAAATAGGGTCTCCAATAGCGGGAGACAGGAGATTCATATGAGAAAACATAAGTAAACGAGCTTCTGCCTGAGCTTCCAAGGATAAAGGTAGATGAACAGCCATTTGATCCCCATCAAAGTCCGCATTGAAACCCTTACACACTAATGGATGTAAACTAATAGTACGCCCCTCTACTAAAGTGGGTTGGAAGGCCTGTATGCCTAATCTATGCAGGGTAGGTGCTCTGTTCAACAGTACAGGATGTCCCCGCATAACTTCTTGAAGTATTTCCCATACAATAGGTTCCTTTTCCCAAATTTTCCTTTTAGCAATCCTTACATTAGAAGTAGCACGTTTCGTGATTAAATCGCGAATTACAAATAGCTGAAAAAGTTTTATTGCTATCTCTAGAGGTAATCCACATTGATGTAATGAAAGCGAAGGACCCACAACAATGACGGAACGCCCCGAGTAATCGACCCGTTTCCCAAGCAGAGTCTCGCGAAACCTCCCCTCTTTACCCTCAATTACATCTGAAAGTGACTTGTATACTTTATTGTGACCATCCCTCATCGGTTGCCCGCGGGACCCACTATCAAGAAGTGTATCCACGGCTTCTTGTACCAATTTTTCCTGGCACATTACTAAATCTGCTGGCGCTAATTCACTTCTTTTTAATAGATAGGCAAGATTGTTGTTCCGACGGATAACTCTCTTATAAAGTTCATTAATATCCGAAGTCACTACTTTATCCCCAGACCTATAAACAATGGGTCTCAATTCGGGAGGAAGAACCGGTAATAAGCACAAAACCATCCATTCTGGTTCTACATTTGTTTGAATAAAATGTTTCGCCAATTGCATGCGTCTAATCAAAAAAACTTTTCTTATTCGTCTTTTTCTATCTTCCCATTCATCTCCACTATAGCCCTCGTCTTCTAACTCCTTCCATTCAACCAGGGAATTCTCTATAATAATTCGCAAATCCAAATCCGCTAATTGTTCTCTAATAGCATCTGCTCCTGTCGCAATTTCCCGATTTCGAAATGTTGCAAAGCCCGGGGTAGAAAAAAAGGGAGAAATGCTGTGGTTACAGGATGAAATTTCATCTTCGAATAAACCTCGTAATCGTAAGAAAGTAGGTTTTTTAGCGCTGGGCCTAGCAAAAGAGAAATCGCCGTATACTAGGCCCTCCAATTTCTTAAGGGGTTTATCTAAAAGATTTGCGATATAACTAGGAAGACCTTTCAAATACCACACATGAGTCACTGGACATGCCAGTTTGATGTATCCCATTTGATATCTTCGTATCCGAGAATCGACAAATTCTACCCCGCATTTTTGGCAAAATCTTTCATCTTCGTTTTCAGCTACGCTCGCTCGAGAATTTCCACAAGCACAAATTCCGCTTTTTATGGGTCCAAAGATTCTTTCGCAAAACAATCCATCTTTTTCTGGTTTATCGGTTTTATAATGAAAAGTAGAGGGCCTTGTTACTTCGCCAACGACTTCCCCATTAGGTAGCATTTTGTTAGCCCAAGCCTTTATTTGTTGAGGGGAAACGAGTCCAATTTGAAGTTGTTTATGTTTATATTGGTCAATCATAAAATAGAAATAAGAAAAGAATTTATATTTATTCCGATCAAACATCCTCCCTATTAACCTGGAAGTTCTTTTCAGATACAAGAAAATGGTTCAGTTCTAGAGCCAAAGATCGTAGTTCTCGAACGAGCACTCGAAAAGATTCTGGAGGATCCTCGTGATTAGGCACTCTTTTTCCCCAGATCGTAGCATTAAGTATTTCTTGGCGAGCTATAAGATGATCAGATTTATAAGTAAGTATCTCTTGTAAAATATGAGCAACACCAAATCCTTCTAAAGCCCAAACTTCCATTTCTCCTACTCGTTGTCCCCCTTGCTTGGCTCTTCCTCTAACGGGTTGTTGGGTAACAAGTGAATAGGGCCCAGTAGAACGCCCATGGATTTTCTCATCAACTTGATGGATTAATTTTAAGATATAGGACTTCCCTATTAGAACAGGTTGTTCGAAGGGATCTCCTGTTCTTCCATCAAATATTCTGCTTTTTCCCGGGTACTCGGGTTCAAATACCCATGGATTTTTTGTTTGTTTACTGGCTTCATATAATTCCGAAAACACAAGTTTTCTTGAAGCCTCTTGCTCATATCTCTCATCAAAGGGTGCTATTCTATAATGCTTCTTTAGCAGATCCCCTGCTAATCCAAGCGAGCTTTCAAATATTTGTCCCACATTCATTCGTGAAGGTACTCCTAAGGGATTGAAGACCATATCAACAGGCGTTCCATCTTGCAAATAGGGCATATCTTGCCTAGGCAAAATTTTGGAAATGATCCCCTTATTCCCGTGTCTTCCGGCTACTTTATCCCCAACTTTGATTTCACGTTTCTGTAAAATATATACACGAACCATTATGTCGAGGGGGTCCCTCTGGATCCATTTCACATCGATAACGCGCCCTCTTCCACCTATAGGTAGTTTCAGAGAAGTTTCTTTTGAATTAGATACCTCAAGACCAAAAATGGCCCGTAATAATCCAGCTTCCGCGATATAGGACGATTCACTCGCTATCTGAGGGGTTAATTTACCCACTAAAATATCGCCAGTTTCTACCCAGGATCCCAACCTCACAACTCCATTTCTGTCCAAATTGCGGAGCAAATGTTCTTCTAGATGTGGTATTTCTTTAGTGATTTTTTCAGCGGAGCCTTGGCTTGTCGTATCCGTCTGAATTTCATATTTTCGGATGTGAAAAGAAGTATAAATACCCTCATATACCAAACGTTCGCTAATCAGTACTGCGTCTTCAAAATTGTAACCCTCCCATGGCATATAAGCTACTAAAATGTTTTTTCCTAAAGCAAGTTCCCCACCAACTGTAGCCGCTCCCTCCGCTAAAATTTGCCCTTTTTTAATAGATTTACCCCAAGGAACCCGAGGTTTTTGGTGCATACAAGTATTTTTGTTAGAGCGCTGATGGGCAACTAAAGGAATACTTATAGTCTTCCCACTACTTGATAAAAGGATCTTGTGACTATCACTAGAAATGATCTTTCCCTCGCGTTCAGCTATAACGGAAACCCTCGAATCTAGAGCTGTTTGGCGTTCCAATCCAGTTCCAACAATGCACTTCTCGGACCGAGAAAGTGGAACTGCTTGGCGCTGCATATTAGAACTCATTAAAGCCCGATTCGCATCATTATGCTCAATAAAAGGAATGAGAGAACCTCCAATAGAAAAATATTGGAAAGGAAAAATACTTCTAACATGAATCTGTTCCCATGCAATAGTCAAGAATTCTTGACGGTATCTAGCTGGAACAACCTGTTCTTCCTGAATACCCTGATTCAAGGACAAAGAGTTTCCTGCTGCTATCATATAATATTCATCTCTATTTGGTGATAAATAAACCACCTGTCTCTCTTTTTTTTCTTTTGCTTTCTCAGATATTTCATAAAACGGACTCTCTATGGATCCCCACCAGTGATCAATTGTCGCATGAATAGCTAAGGATCCAGTAAGTCCAACATTAATTCCTTCGGATGTGTCAATTGGACAAATACGCCCGTAGTGACTCGGATGAATATCTCGACTCCGAAAACTTGCGGTTCTCCCCGTCAATCCTCCAGGACCCAAACAACTCACTTTTCGCCCATGAACCGTTTGTGTCAATGGATTGGTTTGATCAAAAACTTGAGATAAAGGGTATGTGCCAAAAAAGGTCTCATAAGTAGTTATTAATAAAATCGAAGTTGAAGTTGGAGTTACCAAAGTTTGTGGAGTCGGTTTCGATTGACGTATGAATACTCTACGGATAGTTTTTTGAACCGCATGTTGTAAACGACCAAGAGCCAGTCCGAATTGATCTTGTAAAAGATCTGCAACCGAACGAATACGTTTATTTTTCAAGTGATTCATATCGTCATCATCAAGTATACCCGTTCCAAATTTCATTCCAATCAAATGATCCGTAGCGGCCAATACATCTCGTGGTAACAAGAATGTATTGTTCTGAGGTATATCAAGATTCAGTCTACGATTCATATTTCGTCGACCAACTCTTCCTAATTCACATTTTTGTTGAAAAAATTTCTTTTGTAATTCCTCACATAAGGACTCTGAAAATACCAGGTCCCCACCTACACAAGCAAATTGTTGATAAAACTCCAAAATAGCTTTTTCTTTTGACTCAATCTTCTTCTTCTCCTTAGCATTCGGGAAAGACAAGAAAATTTCGGGGTAGGAAACATTATCTAAAATTTCTCTTAGATTCGAACCCATAGCTGATGATAGAACTAAAATAGATATCTTTTGTTTTCTACTCACGCGAGCCCATATCCTTTCTTTTTTATCAATTGCTAATTCCGATCTTCCTCCCCAATCTGATATTATAGTCCCGGTGTATATAGAAATTCCCTTATGGTCTAATTCCGAGCGGTAGTAAATACCAGGACTTAGCAATATTTGATTGATCACAATTCGGTATATTCCATTTATTATAAAGGTTCCTAAGGAATTCATTATAGGAATGTTTCCAATAGAAATGGTTTGCTTTTGCACATCGAAACCAAAAATTAATCTCGCAGATACATATAATTCGGAAGAATAGGTAAGCGATTCATACACAGCATCCCTTTCTTTTATCGAAGGTTCTAGCAATTGATATCCTTTCGCAAATAATTGAAATGCAATTTCGTGATCTGGATCTTTAATTGTTGGAAACTTTTCAAGTTCTTCTGCCAAACCTCGGTTAATGAACCTACAAAACCCTTCGAATTGGATCTGACTAAATCCAGGTATTGTGGACATTCTCTCATTTCCATTCCGGAGCATCTTAATCTTAAGTTTCCTATTTATCGAAGAAAAATTCCATTATCAGCTCACTCTTCATCAACCCGTATGGATCAATCTAGCAATCATGGAATCTATATTCTGTTTACTGAATTGCATGAAATTCTCGGGAACTCCACATATGTATTTCATATATGTATTTCATACATATGAATAGAGACAGTTTCAACGAAAGTTCGAATTTAGCGGGAATAGAAATGGAATGAAAATGAATTGATAAAAAAGTCTGAAAAAAATTATGCCACTTAAATTTTATGATATTCTAATCAGATTGGATAGCAAAGATTTCTCGTTTTATCTCCTTTCTATGAAAGGGATAAGCCATAATAATTTATAAGCACTAAAAAGTTTGACTTTAGTTCGATTTAGGATAGCACGCTTTGTTTAATTTTGAAAAAAGTTTGAAAGTTCTTTTTTGTTTCTGTACTGTAGTAGTAGAATTGCTGGAAAATAAAGGAAGTACTTCATTTTTTAAGTACTTGACAATCTAGTTATCCACCTATCCACATAGCCTTCTTTTATCGTAATTTCGTTTGGGTGGCCCAAGAAGGCCAGGTCATAATCTATATCAGAGCAAATTCACTCTTTTTTTATTCAACAAATTTAATGCAATGAAAAATTAAAGCACGATTCCCTATAGGAAATGTACATAAGGGGGATCCATAGATAATAATGCTGTTGGGACCTGGAGTTTACTTATATACAGATTAGGAAAACTTTTTTCTATTTTATTATGTGATTAAACAGAATCGAGAGAGAGAATACCGATTTAAGAGTGGTTCACTACTGCAATTAAAAAAAAAGAAAATTCTAGTTAATGGTTCCAATTTGTTTTGAATTTTGCAGTCTGTGACTGGAAATCCACTTTTTCTCCTTTGTCATTTCAATAGAATAAAAAGAAAAGGGAAGTTTTCTAATGTTAGCAATGTTTGTTTTAAGATAGAATCCATAGAGGAGAATAAGCAAAACAGGATCCAAAAAAAGCGGAAATTTTTTTTTTTTGAAAAAGATTGGAAAAAGTAAGTAAAATTAGATTCAAGATAGAAGAAAGGGGATTTTACTAAGAAAATGTGAATGAATACTTGTTCTTTTCTCGATTTTAGATCGGATTTTTTGGCGGCATGGCCAAGCGGTAAGGCAGGGGACTGCAAATCCTTTATCCCCAGTTCAAATCTGGGTGCCGCCTGATCAATAAAATACTTAGGATTATAGTACTGATCAAACTCGACAAATTCGTACCTCCTAGAATTTTGGGCAAGAAAGTAACTAGTTCTGGCGATACTGGATTTTGAGAATACATATCATAGTTCTAGCCTCAAACTAGGCTTTGTTTTGGCGGCAGTGGCCCAAACCCCAAATGGCTACCTATGGATGAGGTAGCGTTTCCTTATTCTTTTATTAATTTGAATTGATATTCGATTCGGGAATTTAAAACTACGAAGCTAAGATGTCATAAATCTTCGTATCTAAAAGTCCCTAAGGGACTTCTTTTATTTATCGTACATCTTACTACATACACTTCGTACATCTTATGCTACCTACATAAACTAAAGTAAAGGCTACGGATTCTGTCAAGAACCAGATTGAATAGGCTTATCAAAAATCAATTTCGGAGTTGTGGATAAGGTCTCCTCACTCTTTCATAGAAAGATGAAAGCAGAGCAGTAGGGTTTAGGTCAAAAATAAACATGGGTAAGGCGGGTATCCAATAACAATAAATATTTCTCTATCCTAATTTTAGGATATATTCTGACCTTCTTTGCTTATAAAAAAGGTAACAAAAGGAACAAAAAATCTCTCTATTCCCGCGTCTTCTATTCAGGACATCCTCCTACCCTTTTTTTAGGGAAAAAGGTTATGTATCATTTTTATACTTAATACTCTCCAATTCTACCAGAAATAGTATAAGAATTTGTTAGGAGTAAATTCTTTTAACTGATTCATCCAGAGTCTTAGGGCCGAATCACCTTTTGACTCTGTACCCTTGATTCCACTATGATTATTGATTAATAGTAGAAAAATTCCTTCATAGAAACAGGAGACATAATTTCCATGGATATAGTAAGTCTCGCTTGGGCTGCTTTAATGGTAGTCTTTACATTTTCTCTTTCGCTAGTAGTATGGGGGAGGAGTGGACTCTAGGGATACTGCTAATTGATTGAATAGTCGAATTGTAGTATCAATTCTTTTCTTTAATTGATCCTTTTGCATTAATCGTTTTGCCAAACTTTATTTTCTTTTTCTTTTACTTTATTTTACTATAGTCTATAGTGTATTCTCGTATTATTTTTCTCCCCCTCCATAGATTCTTTCAATGAAGAATTGTCTTCGATTTTTTTGATTTTGAATTGATTGAAATTAAGTGGATGCAGTGAAAAAAGAAGTTGAATTAGACTACTATTTCAATCTACTAATATCTATTATATGTAATGTAGATTCAAGATAATATAATAGAAAGAACCATAAAGTGTGGTAGAAAAAACTATATTTTACCACACTTTATGATTCCAACCAGATCCTTTCATTTAAGACTTGAATTTTTTTCTTTAATCCCTTTTTATTTCTTCACTGATTAATTGGTAATTGGAATTCCAGTTAATCATTTTGGCTAGCTGTTTTTACATAAATAATAAGTAAAAAGGCAGTAGGAACTAGAATGAACAATGCAGTAGCAATAAATGCGAGAATATTAACTTCCATAAACTCTTTATTTTTTTATTTTTCACAATAACTCGGGATGTAATCCCATGGAGAGAAAAAAGGGTATCCTGTAAAATCAAGGGGAGGATTTGCATTCTGATAATACTGAATCAATTCAATATTATGAATATCGGATCTATCAAATCAATTCATGGTTGATAGTGGAATAATATAACATAGGAGATCCCTTATCCATACTAAGAAAAAAATCCTTTTTTTGATTGGATTCGTAACCCCTTTTTTTATCCTTTTCTACTTTTGCTTTTCTATATGTATAACCCACAATCTTTCTTATAGTTATACATACAATTAAGTATTATATGACCAACTTTCTACGGGTCACATAGACATCCACATAAGCAGTAGAAATGAGATAGAGAAAAGAGGGTCTTAAATAAAAAGAAAGGATCCCATATTTGAATTTAGGAAAAAGAACGTTTGCTTGGTTTTTATTTATTTTATTAGGTTACTATCCATATTTGCTTTTTGGGGTCTAAAGATGAGAGCAGACGCATAAAAAAAAGGAGTCGGCAAATAGGCCGAGAATGAGGTAGATTCTTTCCAATTATTCGAGGTAGATTCTTTCCAATTATTCATTGAACATACACAAACAAAGTTGGAACTAGAAAATGGAAGGAGTGTGGATTAACCCCCAAAAAGAAACTAATTATACAAAAAGAAACTAATTATATTAAATTAATTCTCTAAGAATAAACGAATACAATTTTTGTATGGATTCCGATAAAATACGGTACACTATTCCACAAGCGTCAAATAGGAAGTTAACATGATGATAGTATCATCATCAAAATAGAGTAATATCCTAAATTATACTAATCCATGTATGATATCTATATCTTTCCTTATCAACTGGAAGTTGTGAAAAAAAAAATTCCTATACAGCTCTCTTTTTACTGAGAAATGCGAAATAAAAAAAGTGAAGGTGAAATAAAGGTGCCCCATAGATAGTTGATCTTGTCCCCTGCCCCTTTTTTTCTTGGAAATTTTTTTTGATAAGAAAAGGAAAGATGGATTAGTCCATTCATTAAACTCTAGTTCGGGACTGACGGGGCTCGAACCCGCAGCTTCCGCCTTGACAGGGCGGTGCTCTGACCAATTGAACTACAATCCCTGCAGGGTGTATGGCATACCTATTCTTAAATAGAACCATAAGAAGATTCAATTCGTCTGCCGTACTGTACTCTAAGAAATAGACGAATCATATACTACATACCCACATAGGATATGTGGGTGTAGTGAGAGTGGCATAACTAGTATCGTATGTCGCGATTTTTTATTCCTAAAAATAAAAGATAATCCACCTTTCAATAAGAAAAACTCTTTTCTTTGTAAGAAAAGAATCAGAGAGAAATGGATTTAGAAGGAAATTTTCCTTCTCTCTTTACCATAGATTTCTATGGATCAAACATTTTTTTTATGGAAGAAAAAAAATAGATTTAGTTCATATTCACGAAGCCCCAGATTTTTGGGCCGAGCTGGATTTGAACCAGCGTAGACATATCGTCAACGAATTTACAGTCCGTCCCCATTAACCGCTCGGGCATCGACCCAGGAAGAATTTGTTTTTGATAATCTATGATTAACCTCTTTTTTTAATACTCCCTACCCCCAGGGGAAGTCGAATCCCCGCTGCCTCCTTGAAAGAGAGATGTCCTGAACCACTAGACGATAGGGGCATCACTAGACGATAGCGCCATATACAACCACTCGTCTTTATACTATAATGATAGTATGAGCAGTTTTTTGGAATTGTCAATATACTCTTCGAGTATAACTAGATCAAAGCAAAGAGTCTTTCCTACTTTTCTGTTATGCTTTCATAGGATTTTTTTTAGTTGATCGTTAGATTAATTCACGCATGATCCCCTACTTTTTCTTTTTAGGGAGTTCATTTAAATATAGAAATTTAAATATAGAATAAGAATAGATTAATAAAAAAGATTCTCGATTAGTTCAGTACAGGTATTGATTTGCTTGCTCTAACAGGAAAAGGGGGCATCTCGCACTAAAGTAAGTCATAAAGTTCAAGAAAAAAAAGAGAGATTTTCAAAAAAAAAGGAAAAAAGTGAATGAATTTAGTAGAAAAGTACCTTATCGGATTCGAACCGATGACTTCTGTCTTAACATGGGATTACTCTACTACTAATACTAAGTGAAAAGCCCTTTATCGGATTTGAACCGATGACTTATGCCTTACCATGGCATTACTCTACCACTGAGTTAAAAGGGCTTTTTATTCAATTCAAAAATTAGCCACTTTCATTTACCATTATGGATCTACTGCATAATGTACATAATATATGTTATATAGAGATATATGTAGAGATTTTCTCTATATATATCGAGATATAGAAGTTTATTCATGGCGGAGTTCAAAATCTTGAGAAAATTATAAGAAAAATAAGAAAATCTTTCATATTCTCTCTTATCATTTGTACAAAGTAGAGGTTTTATTTATATTATATAAATAAATATGTATAATAAAAATAAATAAATAAATATGTATAATAAAATACGTGAACAGAGAGTTCTGATATACTTGAAGAGGGTAAGTTCGTAGTCTAAACACGATCTCAGACGACTCACCAAACCAAAGCCCGGACGGAAGTGTGTGTGTTTTTTTTTTGAAGAGGAGAACAAATATGTATCATATAGTTGAATCGGATACAACAGTGGGTCAAAAAGGCAAAGTGGCTATTTTGTTAAAAAAATGGTAGATTTTTATTTTTTTTTATCTTTAGGCTATTCGCTTTTCACGTGTTCAGAATGTTCTGCAGAATTAGGGATTTTTTTCTTCTATTGGCTGATCTTATGATGAGAACTTTCTCCGTTTGATTTAATAAATACGGTGGAATTAGCCTCCTTCTCGAATGGCTGCCCTTGACAAAGGATAGCGTTGGTATCATAATCTACATGTAGCGGGTATAGTTTAGTGGTAAAAGTGTGATTCGTTCTATTAATAACTGAATTTGAAATGATATACTTAAGGCATCCTTAAGTTTTTTTATATTCATATTCCGATGAAACTTTAGTTTTTATAAAGGGTTTAATCCTATTCCTCTCAATAACATATTGAGGAAGAATATACATTCTCGCGACTAGTATCGAAAAAAAGACTAATTGAATTTGTATCTAAAATACAAATTCGATTATGAGTACAGAGTCGCGAAGCATAATTTTGCATTGGATTAAGTATTCCAATTGAATAAATATGAGTAAAGGATCTATGGATGAAGATACAAAAAAGTTTATTTCCAATCGTAACTAAATCTTTTTTCTTTTAAAAAGGAAATGGAAGCCCAATAGCTAAAAAACGATAGTTTTGGTTTACTAGAACCATCAGTATATTGTTTCAGCTCGGTGGAAACCCAACTCTTTTCCTCAGGATCTCTTGAATGAAATTAGGGAACGAAGTAAGTAGATTAGATAGATATTTAATAGAATTTCTATCTCCTATTCTATAGGGATCATCTAGAAAGCAGAGAGCTTTGGTTCTATTCAGACAGAAAAGCTGACATAGATGTTAAGTGGTGAGAATATCCATAAAGGAGCCGAATGAAATAAAATTTTCATGTTCGGTTTTGAATTAGAGACGTTAAAAATAATCAACCAACGTCGACTATAACCCCTAGCCTTCCAAGCTAACGATGCGGGTTCGATTCCCGCTACCCGCTCCATTCTGCCTAAAAAGACTATTCTATTTGTATAGATATGGTAGAGACTTGTATTCAACCTTTTTCGTCCACCTGTTTTCGGTCCTACACTACAGAGCGGAGTAGAGCAGTTTGGTAGCTCACGAGGCTCATAACCTTGAGGTCACGGGTTCGATTCCCGTCTCCGCACCTAGCAGTCCGTATAAATGGACTTTTTTGTATAGATATGGTAGAGGGCTATATCCAACCTTTTTTATTCAGCAGTAGGGGAAAAGAAAAAAGAAATGAAAGAAAGGCACAGTCTATCCCCCTTTAAAAGCAATTTGTCTCTTGTTTGTC